TCATTTCCTGCGGACTCTTCGTCTCCTAATTCCTTCCATTCTACCAAAGAATTCTCTGTAATAATTCGCAAATCCGAATCGGCTAATTGTTCTCTGATAGCACCTGCCCCCGTAGATATTTCTCGGTTTCGAAATGTCTCGAAACCTTGAGTAGTAAAAAAGAGTGGGATGCTGTATTTCCAGGATTGGATTTCATATTCGAATGAACCTCGTAATCGTAAGAAAGTAGGTTTTTTAGCTATAGGCCTAGCAAAAGAAAAATCGAGATAGGTTCCTATAGTATTGGATTTCCCCCCCTCACAATCGGACGTGAAGGTTTCCTCTCATCCGGCTCAAGTAGTTAAACCAAATAAAGAAAAGGGTTCTTCTTCTTTTTAAACTTTGTTCGAGAAAACCTTACAAAAAGCTACTCTTTACTCAAGTTCCCAGTAAGGACCAGCCTTTCATTGATTCATTCTTATCTTATTTTATATTTTATTTTTGATTTTCATCACTCTAACCTTTTTTACTTTGCTTTTATATTAAATTATATTAAAAAAAAAAAGAAATGTGAAATTATTGAGTAGTCTACTTCCCCTCAAATGATGAATCCCCTGAAAGGAATATTTTGGGACTCGTAAAGGATTTCTTTGTCTATATATTTTATTGTTCCATTTGATCTTTTTTAGGTCTCTACTCACCTCGATGGTTATGTGCATGATATCCCTTGAAGCATATATGCGATAGATAAGCTCCTGTAACCATGCTATATTCGCTTGCGCTTGCCTGAACAGAATTTCTTTCTCAAAGAAATGGAATGTATAATTCCACAAAAAGTCTTTTTTCACGAGGTATAACTAACTATTCCTATATTATCTGTTACAGAATCAGACCATGGATCAATTCCCCTTTTCTTACATTTTGAAGTCTTGAATGTACCCATAATTCTGAGCTTCATGTTCCTCCTCCCAAGATACATGTCAGAGCCGGGGGCATCCCAATCAAATGAAATGGGATGACAGTTTCTCAGTCTAAATCTGTCAAATGAAAATCTTGATCAAATCACACATCGCAATATACTAGGCCCTCTAATTCCCTAAGGGGCTTATCTAAAATATTCGCAATATAACTAGGAAGACGTTTCAAATACCACACATGAGTCACTGGACATGTCAGTTTGACGTATCCCATTTGGTACCTTCGTATCCGAGAATCAACAAATTCCACTCCGCATTCTTCACAAAATTTCGGGTCTTCTTTTTCAGTCCCAATCCCTCGGTAATTTCCACAAGCACAAATCCCACTTTTTATGGGTCCGAAAATTCTTTCACAAAACAATCCATCTTTCTCCGGTTTATTAGTTTTATAATGAAAAGTATAGGGTTTTTTCACCTCTCCGACTATCTCTCCATTGGGTAAAATTTTTTTTGCCCAAGCCATGATTTGTTGAGGGGAAACTGGTCCAATTCGAAGTTGTTGATGTTTATACTGGTCGATCATAGAATAGAAATTCTGATTCATTGAGATCAAGCTTCCTTCCTGTCCATCTGAAAGTTCTTTTCAGATACAAGGAAATGATTCAGTTCCAGGGACAAAGATCGTAGTTCTCGAACGAGCAATCGAAAAGATTCTGGAGCACCCTCTGGATTAGGTACTGTTGTTCCAATAATCGTAGCACCAAGTACTTCCTGACGAGCTCTAATATGATCAGATTTATAAGTAAGCATCTCTTGTAAAATATGAGCAACACCAAATCCCTCTAGAGCCCAAACTTCCATTTCTCCTACTCTTTGTCCCCCTTGTTTGGCCCTCCCTCTAAGGGGTTGTTGTGTAACAAGTGCGTAATGCCCACTGGAACGTCCATGGATTTTATCATCAACTTGATGAATTAATTTTAGGATATAGGACTTTCCTATTAGAACAGGTTGTTCAAAAAGATCTCCCGTTCTTCCATCAAATATTCTGCTTTTTCCCGGATATTCGGGTTCAAATACCCATGGATTTTTTGTTTTCTTACTGGCTTCATATAATTCAGAAAACACTAGTTTTCTTGAGGCCTCTTGCTCATATCTCTCATCAAAAGGTCCTATTCTATAATGTTTATTTAGGAGATCCCCCGCTAACCCGAGCGAACATTCAAATATCTGTCCCACATTCATTCGTGAGGGGACTCCTAATGGGTTGAATACCATATCAACGGGCGTTCCATCTTGCAAATAGGGCATATCTTGTCTAGACAAAATCTTAGAAATTATACCCTTATTCCCATGCCTTCCAGCTACTTTATCACCTACTTTGATTTCACGTTTCTGTGAAATATATACACGAATCTTTTCTGGATTAGAATTGGAAACTCCCTTTCTATGGATCCATCTCACATCAATAACTCGACCCCTTCCTCCTATAGGTAGTCTTAGAGAAGTTTCTTTTGAAGTGGATACCTGAATACCAAGTATAGCTCGTAATAATCTATCCTCCGGAGCATATGACGATTCGCTCGCTGTCTGAGGTGTTAATTTACCTACTAAGATATCACCTGTTTCTATCCAAGATCCCAGCATCACAATTCCATTTCTGTCTAAATTTTGGAGTAAACGAGCCTCTAAATGCGAGATATCCTTAGTGATTCTTTCAGGACCTTGGCTTGTTACATGAGTCTGAATTTCATATTTCCGGATGTGAAAAGAAGTATAAATATCTTCATAGACCAGACGTTCGCTAATTAGTACTGCATCTTCAAAATTGTAACCTTCCCATGGCATATAAGCTACTAATACATTTTTTCCTAAAGCGAGTTCCCCACCAGCTGTAGCCGCACCGTCCGCTAGAATTTGTCCCTTTTTAATGTATTTACCCCGCTGAACCTGGGTTTTTTGATGCATACAAGTATTTTTGTTGGAACGTTTATACATAACTAATGGAATGCTTATAGTATCCCCATTACTTGAGAAAAGGATCTTTTGAGTATCAGTATAAATGATTTTTCCCTTGCGTTCGGCTATAGCTGAAATCCCCGAATCTAGAGCCGTTTGGCCTTCCAACCCAGTTCCAACAATGCACTTCTCGGACCGAGAAAGGGGAACTGCTTGGCGCTGCATATTAGAACTCATTAAAGCTCGATTCGCATCATTATGCTCGACAAAAGGAATGAGGGAAGCTCCAATAGAAAAATATTGGAAAGGAAAAATGCTTCTAAGATGAATCTCTTCCCATGCAATAGTCAGGAATTCTTGACGATATCGAGCTGGAACAACCTGTTGTTCTTGAATACCCCGATTCAAGGCCAAAGAATTTCCTGCTGCTACCATATAATATTCATCTCTATTTGGTGATAAATAAACCATCTGTGCATTTTTTGATCTATCAGATAATTCATAAAACGGACTCTCTATAGATCCCCAATAACCAACCTTCACATGAATAGCTAATGATCCAATAAGTCCAACATTGATTCCTTCGGACGTGTCGATTGGGCAAATACGTCCATAGTGACTCGGGTGGATATCTCGTATCCGAAAACTAGCAGTTCGCCCCGTCAATCCTCCAGGACCCAAATAACTCCATTTTCGCCCATGAACGATTTGTGTCAACGGATTAGTTCGATCCAAAACTTGAGATAAAGGGTGTAGGCCAAAAAACGATTCATAAGTAGTTGTTAATGAAGTTGAAGTTACCAAATTTTGAGGAGTCGGTATCAATTTATGCCTGATTGCTCCACATATAGTTCCTCGAACCGTATTCTCTAAACGAACAAGAGCCAATCCGAATTGATCCTGTAATAGATCTGCTATAGAACGAATACGTTTATTTCTCAAGTGATTCATATCGTCAAGTGTACCCATTCCCAATTTCATTCCAATCAAATGATCCACAGCAGCCAATAGATCTCGTGGTAACAAGAATGTATTGTTTTGGGGTATATCAAGATTAAGTCTCCGGTTCATATTTCGTCGACCAATCTTTCCTAATTCACATCTTTGTTGAAAAAATTTCTTTTGTAATTCCTTGCATAAGGACTCAGAAAATACCGGATCCCCCCCCACACAAGCAAATTGTTGATAAAATTCCAAAATAGCATTTTCTTTTGACCCAATCTTTTTTTTCTCTTTATCATTCGGGAAAGACAAGAAAATTTCAGGGTAACAAACATTATCTAGAATTTCTCTTATATTCAAACCCATAGCTGATGATAGAACTAGAATAGATATTTTTTGTTTTCTACTTACACGGGCCCATATCCTCGCTTTTCTATCAATTTCTAATTCCGACCTTCCCCCCCAATCCGATATTATAGTACAGGTATAGACAGAAATTCCGGTATGTTCCAACTCTGAACGGTAGTAAATACCGGGACTTTGCAATATTTGGTTGATCACAATTCGGTATATTCCATTTACTATAGAGGTTCCAAAAGAATTCATTATAGGGATGTTTCCAATAAAAACGGTTTGTTCTTGCATATTTCTACCGGTTTTCCAAATTAAGACCGCGGGGACATATAATTCAGAAGAATATGTGAGTGATTCATACACAGCATCTCTTTCTTTTATCAAGGGCTCTACCAATTGATATGTTTCCACAAATAATTGAAATTCAATTTCTTGATCTCTATCTTCAATTTTTTGAAACTTATGAAATTCTTCCGTCAAGCCCTGATTAATGAACCTACAAAATCCCTCAAATTGTATCTGACTAAATCCAGGTATTGCGGACATTCCCTCATTTCCATTCTGGAGCATCTTAATCTGAAATTTCCTATTTATTGAAAAAATCCCATTATTGGCTTGGCTCACTATTCATCGAACCCTACCGATTGATCTAGCAATGATGGAATGGATATTCTGTTTACTGAATCACATAAAATTTGAGTCAACTCCATCCATATATATCATACGTATGAACGGAAGCAAGACAGAAAAATGGAGGGCATTTTTGATACAAGTTCAAATTTGAGCTTGAGCCAGGTACAAATAAAAAGAAATGGAAATTGATAAAGCATTCCTGGGAAAAATTATGTCACTTAGGCTGATGGAGTCTTTTATCGGATGTCAAATATGATATTACGATCAAGGGTACAAAAAAATAAAAATTCAATGAATTAAGGATTCAATCTGTTCTCTATGAATGAGATAAAAACAGAAGAATCAGGAACAGCATAGAGTTTCCCCTTTTTTTAGCACACGCAATTGAATGTTCAAAAAGGAATTCGCAAATCTTTTTTTGATCGTATAATTTCTAAAATACAATGGAATTGCATACGTATATAGTCATAGGAGTAATCTTTAGGAAGTACATGCCAATATAGCTATCTAGCTATCCGTATATCACATCTTTTATCATAATTGAACTTGGTGCAACATAGGTTAGGTCGCACTCTATCATAATGTCTATCTTCTATTCATATTCAAGTACTATATAGGGATATGTGCATAAGAAATAGACCCGGGTTCGGTATTCACGTATAAAAATTTCTGTTCTGGGGTTTACATATAACCATATATTTTATTATAATTAGAATTGATAATGATTAGTCGTAAATCAATTGGATTTTGCATCCATTAACCATTAAGGTAATACAAATGGATATACAAAATTAAGAGCTGTTCGCTAATTCAAAGTAAGTAAGAGTAAAAGAGTAATAAGTAAATAGTTAATGAAGTAAAGAATGAATTATTCTATAATTGCCCTGCATTTTACAGTCTGTGACCGGGGCCGGGAATCTTTTCACTTTTCTATAGATTCGATAGATCTATAGAAAAGTGAAAAGAGAAGGTAAGTTTTTAAGCGACGCGTGTTTTGAGATAAAATCAATCGAAGAAAAGGATAGGATAGAAAAAGGATCCAATAAAAAAGAGGAATTCTTTTTTGGAAAAGGATAAGTACAATGGGATTCAAGATTCAAAAAGAAAAGAAATTAAGAAAGTAAAAAATTTAAATCAAAACAAAATGAGGAAAGGAATAGAAATAGAAAATAGAAAGAAATCTAAATATATAGAATATAAGTACTAAATATATAGAATATAAGTATAAGAATATATATATATATAATTATATATAATTAATATAATTATAGAATTTCTTTATCTTTATCCATTTTGGATGGAATTTGGCGGCATGGCCAAGTGGTAAGGCGGGGGACTGCAAATCCTTTATCCCCAGTTCGAATCTGGGTGTCGCCTGATCAACAAAAAAATACTTGAAATTTATTAATCCTGTTGATCGAACTTGACGAATTCTTGCCCCGTAAAAGCATAGGCAAGGGCTAGGTCTGTTGATACTTGATTTTGAGAACTCGTAGGGCCTATAAAAGCCTGTCATCTTTTTTCTCAAAATCTGGGTTCTGAGTGTGGCTCAAAAAGGTACCAAGAAATCTGAAGCAACCCAATCTTATTAATGATCGATTTGGGCTATTCTGAATTGAATCAAATAAAAGAAATAGTGAGAATTCATTCTGGGTATCAGAACTATGAAAGTAAGAAGTCGGAAATCTTGGTATCCAAAGGTTCCTAAGAGACACTCCTTTTTGGCTACTAAGGTTGAAGAAAGGATTCTAAAAAAGACTATAAAGACTCCCTAATTATTTTAAACTAGAACTTTCTTAATATTGAGGTAGTGTCTACTAACTCTGTTTGCGATGAAATTAGATTGGATAGGCTGATGGTAAATTCATTGAATAATTGTGACAAAGAACTTAAGATACTTTGTATTCAGACTGACTAGAGGCTCTGAGTGCTGCTCATAAATTTAATCAGAATGGTTTAATGGCTCTTCTTTCTATTTACTATTTATCTATTTTTTTATATATTTTTCTTTTTTCTTATTCTATTTTCTTTTTTTTTTTCAATTCTTTCTATTGAATAAGAAATATAGGAACTTTTTATGAGTAGATTCATGAAATTGTTTCATAAAGAACCGTAAGTAAGAATCCTATTTTTCTTTCTATTTCATTTCTATTGAGTATAGATAAAAGATCTTCCTATGTTATACTATGTTAGACTATTCAATTCGCGACGATAAATTTATTTGATATTGTTATTCATAATATTGTTAGTATCATCAAGATGCAATTCATACCTTTGAATTGATAGGAGTCCACTTTATCATCTCTATGGGATTAGATCCCGAATTATTGTGAAAGAAGAAAACAAAGAGATTATGGAAGTCAATATTCTTGCGCTTATTGCTACTGCGCTGTTCATTTTAGTTCCTACTGCCTTTTTACTTATCATATACGTCAAAACAGTCAGCCAAAATGATTAATTTGAATGAAACTTGAATTATTCATTTTTATCAATGATTGAAGAAATGAAAGGGTTTAAAACTCTAGTTAAGTCTTAAATGAAATGTGGAATCAGAAGTATCTGAGATAGTGTGGTAGAAAGAGCTATATATAGCTCTTTCTACCACACTATACAATTGAGTATTGTAGAATATTTCATATTCATTCATATTCTTAGTACATAAAACATAAAGTTGTATTGTATACAGAAAGAAGCTTTCTCTTATATAGATCAATTGACA